TAGATAAAGATTAAATTGAATAATAGAAATAGAATTCTAAATTAGAATTAAAAAATTCTAGTTCTAGAATGAAGAAATTTAAATTATAAATTATAAAAAAAAGATAATAAAGATATTAAAGATAATAAATAGTAAATAGAAATATCTAATATAGAAATAATATAGAAAGAAAATAGAAAGAAAAAGAAAGAATATAGGACCTCTCTTGACAGTAATATATGTTATATATGTAAATCCTAGATGTGAAAAGAGTCATAATTAATCTAGAAAAGGGAACAGATATGATATATAAAGAAGAATAAGTGCACAACAAAAAAATACAATAGTACAAATAGTACAATAGAAATAATTTAGAAATAATTGAAAATTGACTCATTCACTGAGTAAAGGATTGAATTGGATTCAATTAGGTGGTACCAACTCAATCGAATGTTAACTCCCATTTATTTCTTATAAAATTCATTATGGAATTAACTGATCAACTTGCTATCGGATATTTCTTTTCGATTTAGTACTCTTAAAATAAGTACTCTTAAAAAAAAGAATTTCGACATATTTATTATGATTTATGATTATGAGAAACAATCCCATTACTTCTGATCCTGTAGTTTCTACACTTGAAGAACAAAACCAAGGGCGTATCGCTCAAATTATTGGCCCAGTACTGGATGTCATTTTTCCACCGGGCAAGATGCCTAATATTTATAATGCTTTGATAATTAAAGGTCGAGATACTGTCGGTCATCAAATTAATGTAACTTGTGAAGTACAACAATTATTAGGAAATAATCGAGTGAGAACTGTAGCTATGAGTGCTACAGATGGTCTGATGAGAGGAATGAAAGTGATTGACACGGGAGCTCCTCTAAGTGTTCCAGTCGGGGGAGCTACTCTCGGACGAATTTTCAACGTCCTTGGAGAGCCCGTTGATAATTTAGGTCCTGTCGATACTCGCACAACATCTCCTATTCATAGATCTGCACCCGCCTTCATACAGTTAGATACAAAATTATCAATCTTTGAAACAGGGATTAAAGTTGTGGATCTTTTAGCCCCCTATCGCCGTGGAGGAAAAATCGGACTATTTGGGGGAGCTGGAGTGGGTAAAACAGTACTCATCATGGAATTGATCAACAACATTGCCAAAGCTCACGGAGGCGTATCCGTATTTGGCGGAGTAGGTGAACGTACTCGTGAAGGAAATGATCTCTACATGGAAATGAAAGAATCCGGGGTGATTAATGAAAAAAATATTGCAGAATCCAAAGTGGCTCTAGTCTATGGTCAAATGAATGAACCGCCAGGAGCTCGTATGAGAGTTGGCTTGACTGCCCTAACCATGGCGGAATATTTCCGAGATGTTAATGAGCAAGACGTACTTCTATTCATTGACAATATATTTCGTTTCGTTCAAGCAGGGTCCGAAGTCTCTGCCTTATTAGGTAGAATGCCTTCTGCAGTGGGTTATCAACCTACCCTTAGTACGGAAATGGGTTCTTTGCAAGAAAGAATTACTTCTACCAAGGAAGGATCCATAACATCGATTCAAGCAGTTTATGTACCTGCGGATGATTTGACCGACCCTGCTCCTGCCACGACATTTGCACATTTAGATGCTACTACCGTATTATCAAGAGGATTAGCTGCCAAAGGTATTTATCCAGCAGTAGATCCCTTGGATTCAACGTCAACTATGTTACAACCTCGGATCGTTGGCGGGGAACATTATGAAACTGCGCAAAGGGTTAAGCAAACTTCACAACGTTACAAAGAACTTCAGGACATTATAGCTATCCTTGGGTTGGACGAATTATCCGAAGAAGATCGTTTAACTGTAGCAAGAGCACGCAAAATTGAGCGTTTCTTATCACAACCCTTCTTTGTGGCAGAAGTCTTTACTGGTTCTCCAGGGAAATATGTTGGTCTAGCAGAAACAATTCGGGGGTTTCAATTCATCCTTTCCGGAGAATTAGATGGTCTTCCCGAGCAGGCCTTTTATTTGGTGGGTAACATCGATGAAGCTACCGCGAAAGCTATGAACTTAGAAGAGGAGAGCAAATTGAAGAAATGACCTTAAATCTTTGTGTACTGACTCCAAATCGAATGATTTGGGATTCTGAAGTGAAAGAGATTATTTTATCTACTAATAGTGGACAAATTGGGGTATTACCAAATCATGCCCCCATTGCCACGGCTGTAGATATAGGTCTTTTGAGAATACGGCTAAAAGATCGATGGTTAACGGTAGCTCTTATGGGCGGTTTTGCTAGAATAAGTAATAATGAGATCACCATTTTAGGAAATGGTGCGGAAATTAGTACTGACATTGATCCACAAGAAGCTCAACAAACTCTTGAAATAGCTGAAGCTAACTTGAGTAAAGCTGAGGGTAAGAGACAAGCAATTGAGGCAAATCTAGCTCTCAGACGAGCTAGGACACGAGTAGAAGCTGTCAAAGTAATTTCTTCTTAGTAGTCAATACATTCAATCAAAATAAAAAGATTTCTTTATTATGTACTACACACTACATCTTGATTCCACAAATTGACCACAATGAAGTCTAATTTGATTAATCTGATGATAGAACATAACGAAAAAAAGAGGATGAGTAGAAAAACTTATTAGATACCATGGAATCCGGTATCTAATAAGTTCTACCTACTATTGGATTTGAACCAATGACTCCCGCCGTATGAAAGCAATACTCTAACCACTGGGTTAAGTAGGTCATTTATCACCACAAAAAGGGTCTCCATCACTTCGATGGATTATAGGTAAAATATGTTTTCTAAGCAATATTAATCTTTTACCAGTAAACATAAACAGATCAGAGAGTTATCATGTGAGATTATGGGATACCCTTCTTGACAAGAAATTGTCTCTATATTAAAATGGTTATGACAAGGGCTATAGCTCAGTTAGGTAGAGCACCTCGTTTACACGTGCGCCAATGTTTTTCAAAGGAGCTCATTATGCAATGACCATAATTGATCTTTTTGAGAAGTCGATGTCTTACTCCGTAGATTCGAGAGAACAAGAGAAAAATAGCCTGACAAATTTGGTTTGATCCGGTTCAAGTGCGAATTCCGGTGCTAAATCAAATAGAACCTGACATTATAAGGTAAATGTTCAGCCCATTCAATGCCAGGCATAATGAGTATAAGGATCTCAAAAGAACCTCTTTTCGTCCTATGAGCTTTGAGGTGTATGAAGTCTCATTATTTTACTCTTGCAGCGGAGCGATAGAGACTGCATTTCATTTAGGTTGATCTAGGCCGAAGGCAGACCTAAATAAAGGTCACCCTTCTTTGAAACACTTTGGTATTGCTCCTAGATCAGGATACAAATAATGAATCAGAGCACATGGAGCCATCTCAATATCTTCTTATCTTCTTCTAAAGAAAACTATGGTGGACTAACTGATCTTTACATCAGTTGATGAAAGAGCCCAATGCAACAAAATGCATGTTGGGTCTTTGAAACAGTTCGAATCATTTCGATAATAATAAGTTTTCTCTGTTTTACCGAGAAAGTCTACGGTTCGAGTCCGTATAGCCCTAATAAATTCCATTTTTGTTTTGTATAGAAATTTGAGTCTTACTATACTCTTACTATAGTATATTACTAGTATTACTAGAATTATTCTAAGATTCTAAGTTAATAGAAAAGTTAATATAAGTAATATAAGATAGGGAATTCTTTACTTTGACTTTCTATTTATAAGATATAAGATCAATATGAAATAGAAAAAATCTATAAAATAGAAAATCTATAAAATAGATTATAAAATCTTAAAATATATATTAAAATATATATAAGATAATAAGTATAAATAAGATAAGAAGTATAAGAATAAGTAGAATAGAAAAGAAAAAGAACTAAGTATAAGAGCATTCTATATTACACATCACATATAGAAAGAGAATTGAAAGGAGAAAAAAAAGAAAAAGAGAAGTGGGATGACATTAGATAAATTTTTAAACAAGGTATGTCCTACAGCAAACAAACTCTCAACTATGCGGATCAAAAATCTTTTCTTGTTTCATCTAAAAAGTTCTATATGATTTTCAAATTCTAATTCAAATGGAATAATTCAACCTATTCCACATTCATAGTTTTATGTTTCTATTTCACGAATATGATATTTTCTGGGCATTCCGAATAATATGCGTTATTCCTATCTTGACATTTGTCATTTCTGGGATTTTAGGGAAGGTCTAGAAAAGTTTACTAGTTATGAATCAGGTAGAGAACCAATGGGGATGCTTGGGTACAATTCCGAATTTGCTATTACATGTTTGCTCTAGTTTTTGTTTTTTTTGCTGTTGAAATGGTCTTTCATTATCCATGGACAATGAGCTTTGATGTATTGGGTGTATCTGTATTTATAGAAGCTTATAAGCTTTCATTCCCAATTGTGGGTTCAGTTTATACATGACGAAAAGGAGCATTGGAATGGTCTTAGCTGAATATTTAGACAATCAAAAGAAAAGGGAAGGAAAGGATGACATTGAAACATTTCTTAATTTGGTTGAGTTTCCATTACTTAACCAAATAACCCCATTTTAATTATTTCAACTACATCGAATGATCTCTCGAATTGGTCAATACTTTCCAGTTTATGGCCGCTTATCTATGGTACCAGTTGTTTTTTCTTTGAATTTACTTCATTAATAGGCTCGCGATTCGACTTTGATCATTATGGGTTGGTGTCAAGATATAGAACTGTATATCAACAGTAAAATCGATGTTTTACTACTAATCACAAGTTTTACCTTCGACACAGTACTCATACTGGAAATTATGATCAAGAATTACTCTATAAATCACCATATACTTCAGAGATACCTTTTGGATTTGAAATCTTTTTCAAATCCAATCTTACTACGAATTTATGAATCAGGCAGGGTTCCTTTGTACAAAATAAGAAACAGCAGTCAATCATTAAAAATTTCATTGGTCAATGTTAAATATTCATATAAATATTCATACAAAGAGAAATGTGTGAGAGATGAAGAAGATGCAGGTTCATTTATCTGATTGGCTAGTCAAGCATTAGTTAATTCATAGATCTTTAATTCCCGAGGATTGGAATTCTATTGCTGTCATTTCATATGTATATGGTTACAATTCTTTATGCTCCCAGTGTGCCTATGATACCAGGCGGATTTTTAGCTAGTGTGTATCACCTTACGAAAATACGTTAAAATACGTTATGGTATAGATAAACCAGAAGAGGTATGCATAAAAGTCTTTGCTCTCAGGAGTAATCCTCAAACCCCGTCAGTTTTTCAGTTTTCTGGATTTGAAGAAGTGCTGATTTTCAGGAACGGAAATCTTATGATATATTGGTAATTTCTTATAAGAATCATTCTCGCCTTAAACGTATCTTCATGCCTGAAAGTTGGATAGGCTGGCCTTTAAGTAAAGACTATATTACGTCCAATTTATATGAAATTCAAGATGCTCATTGATTGAAATTGAAACGAAATCTGGATATCTGGATATAAGTAAAATAAGTAAAAAAAGGGTTTTTTATCATTCAATGAGCATCTTGGTATTCCTCTTCTAGAGGAAATACAAAAAAAGTAACTGGACTTTCATTCGTATTGCGGAGGGACTAAAATAAAAAAAAAAAAGAGAAAAAAATGAAAAAGAAAGTAAAGGATATCTATTCCGATCCGTCTTAATGAATTAATTTCATTTGTATGAGGTATTAAGAAATATCTATCCGATACATTATTTACGTGTCAGGAACCAGATTTGAACTGGTGACACGAGGATTTTCAGTCCTCTGCTCTACCAACTGAGCTATCCCGACCATTTCCCGTGCATCATCCTAGCGGAGTTATTCTATCTATGTCAATGAAAAGAACTAAAAAAAATCTTAACAAATTGGCTCTAGCCCCTTAAATTCTTGGATCTTCAAAAAGAAGACTTTTTTTGTAAATGTAAAGAAAAAGATATAGACTATGAATGATTCAATAACGGAGATTCCTTTAATATATATCTTCATATCGTATTATACAAAACAAATGAGATTGGATTGAAAAAAGATACGAGGATTTATAATTTGTGAAAGAACAGAGTGAATAAAATGAGAAAGATATTTTATTTTGTTTAAACTGAGTCACTGATGAAAAAAAATGAATAAAGAGGATGAGGATAAATAAAGAGCGAGGAAGTAAAATGGGCTTTTTATTGGGGATAGAGGGACTTGAACCCTCACGATTGAAAAATTCGACGGATTTTCCTCTTACTATAAATTTCATTGTTGTCGGTATTGACATGTAAAATGGGACTCTCTCTTTATTCTCGTCCGATTAAATTTAAAAAGATATATCAAAAATTCTGGAATGAATAATTTGATTATTGAATATTCGAATTCTATTCTTTTTTCAACTTCAATTGGAATTTCTTCACAATAACTCTTCAATTTTTCATATATCTTTTTGATCTCTATCATTCTAATGAAATAAAGAATAGAAATATAGGGTTTCTTATAGATCCTTATTTCATACTATTATATTACTCATATATATTACTCATATTAATAATATAATATTAATATAATATGAATAATGAATAGAAAAAAAGAGAAGATTTTTATTTTCATATTTCATATCTAACTATTCGAAATATATAGAGATATAGAGATACAGAATAGAATTCGATATAAGATTTGGGTTGTGATTAATCGTTTGCTATGTCAGTATGTATACGTACGTCTTAGGTATATAAGACGTATCCTTTCTGTCATTTCGATAGAAGTCTTTTAGCTACTAACGTAACGTAATCAATTTCATTCGTTAGAACAGCTTCCATTGAGTCTCTGCACCTATCCTCTTTTTATTCTCATTTTTCATCGTTTTTTCTCTCGAAACAAAGATTTGGCTCAGGATTGCCCTTTTTTAGTTCCAGGGTTTCTCTGAATTTGGAAGTTACCACTTAGCAGGTTTCCATACCAAGGCTCAATCCAATCAAGTCCGTAGCGTCTACCAATTTCGCCATATCCCCCTTTCCTTTGAGACAAGGATCTAGCTGTAATTCCATCCACCTCTTTCATTTATCTTGGCACTATTGAATCCTTTAGGTAATGATTCCTATATTTAAAAAGTGTATGCTGTTATTTTATTTTTTTTCCTCTATTCTATATTATATCATTTCATCTAGAAACCCTATTTTTTCAATATAAAATGATTATATCATTGATCTATCCGCAATTCAATATGAATAGATATATACCACATATATATATATGCCTTTCTTCCTCCTTCATTTTTACAGTGTAGTTTTGAATAGTGGAACGGTCGATATTCATTCTTATTTTTTTTTTTCATTTTGAATTCGAATTTCATTGATATTTTCTTTTCATATTTTCATATATCATATATATCATATATATGAAATATGAATATGGAATTGAATTTAGATTTCTATTTAGATATCTAATTTATCTAGATCTAAATAGTTTTCTTTTATATTTTCGAAATAGAATCTAAAATATATAACTAATATTTAAGAAATAGAATAAATAAGAAATAAAAGAAAAAAAGAATAAGAATCACTAGGAAATAGCTAAGATCCGATAGTTTCCTGTATTCCTATACACTATTGCTCTTATATCCGCCCGCTTAGCTCAGAGGTTAGAGCATCGCATTTGTAATGCGATGGTCATCGGTTCGATTCCGATAGCCGGCTTTTTTTTTATCTATTTTTTGATTTACATGATTGAAAATCTCTACTCTCGCTTTCTCTAAATGTCGGATCACCGATCTATTATGTCATGATAACTTGCAGCTATAGCTATAAAGAAAAAAGTTGACTAGAACAATTAGATCTCTACAGAAGAAATTGGAAAACGTAACCTTCGCTTGAATTTCCTATATATACAAAAAATACGAATATTGATCAAATTTATTTGATTCTGTTTTGTAGGACTTTAGTAAATTGAGTTTTGCTTTGCTGATCCTTTAGTTCAGTCTGATTTTATATTTTTTTGTCAAATAAAAGTGAATCAAAAAGGAGCCTTTCTATGTCTCGTTACCGAGGACCTCGTTTCAAAAAAATACGCCGGCTGGGGGTTTTACCAGGACTAACTAGTAAAAGACCCAGATCCAGAAGTGATCTTCAAACCCAATTGCGCTCTGGAAAAAGATCACAATATCGTATTCGTTTAGAAGAGAAACAGAAATTGCGTTTTCATTATGGTCTGACAGAACGACAATTACTTAAATATGTGCATATTGCTGGAAAAGCCAAAGGGTCAACAGGCCAGGTTTTACTACAACTACTCGAGATGCGTTTGGATAACATCCTTTTTCGATTAGGTATGGCTTCGACCATTCCAGGAGCCAGACAATTAGTTAACCATAGACACATTTTAGTTAATGGTCGTATAGTGGATATACCAAGTTATCGTTGCAAACCCCGAGATATTATTACTACGAAGGATAAAGAAAGATCGAAAACTCTGATTCAAAATTATCTTGTTTCATCCCCCCGCGGGGAATTGCCAAACCATTTGACTATTGACTCCTTACAATATAAAGGATTTGTAAATCAAATAATAGATAGTAAATGGATCGGTCTGAAAATAAATGAGTTGTTGGTCGTAGAATATTATTCCCGTCAGACTTGATTCTAACGAAAATAAAAAAGCAAGGTTCATACCAATTTTGACTCCTTTCGCTGAAGTAAATAGAGTACCTCGTACCCTGTCTCATTCACGTATCAAAAAAGGATCGGCAATAGGATTCTTTTGATTTTTTTCTTCTTTTCAATATCAAGACGATATTTCTATTTGTATTTTCGCAGGTATTAATAAGGGATAGATAATGTCTATTAAATAAGGCGTTAAAATAATGATATCAATTCTTATTTTCTTTGATACATTGTAGTAGGTAACGTTGATGAATGAAAAGAAACGGAGAGAGAGGGATTCGAACCCTCGGTAAACAAAAGTCTACATAGCAGTTCCAATGCTACGCCTTGAACCACTCGGCCATCTCTCCTACAGAATGTTATTCTTGACCAAAATCCGAATGAATAGCGAGTCCTTCATCTTAATTATCTGAATTGTAGTACATGTATGACCGCCCGATGCGATGGTTCCATAAAAAAAATTTCTTTTTCAATTTCATATTTATCAACAACAACTTCTTTCATCAGCTAACCTATGTAATTCATGAATCGTCCGATGAATCTTTTTATTTCAACTATTTAAATTGTATGGTGTGGCACATACACGTTATGCAAACAAAAAGGATGGTTACATTATTTGAATTTGATTGAATGATTATTCTATTTTTTTCCTTTTTGGATCATAACCAAATCAAAAATTCTCGAGTTCTAAAAAGACATAGAAAACTTGGTTATTCAACTTAGATGAAATAGTAATAGTTATCGGTATACTGGTATACTACGAAATTGGAATGAAATCTAATCTGATTAAACTATTTCATTTCATCTTTGTTCAAAAAAGAGACACCACATTTTTTCCAATAAGTCTGTTTTTATGTTATTTTGTACTGTACAATTCCTTTTTTTGTGGGATCGTTTTCCCCGAAAGGGGATGATAAGAATTATAGAATGAATTGCTAATTATGCCTAGATCTCGAATAAATGGAAATTTTATTGATAAGACCTCTTCAATTGTAGCCAATATTTTATTACGAATAATTCCGACAACTTCAGGAGAAAAAAAGGCATTTACCTATTACAGAGATGGTGCGATTTGATTTTTTCTTGTTTTTTTTACCCCTCAGTTTTACGAGAAAAAGAACGTAGTTAGGAATAGAAAAAAAAACAAATAAGTGAAATAAACCTACGCTTGGTGAAGGTGAAGTTTAGAGATAGAGCAATTCCTTCTGTCGTGTATCCTCGATTGATGCAGCCTTAGATGCTTCAATTATCAATTTTAGTATTGAGCGAAAGGTTACATCTATAGGTTCTGTATTGGAGGTCAATACTACTTCATTTAGTACCAATAGGTGGCATC